GGTTTATAATTTATTATTATATATAATATAAAAATCAGAAAGTAGTTTAACTAGAATAGTAGCTTTGGGAGTTACTGGTATGAGTTTAATTCTTGTTTTTCTGATTAGAGAGATAAGGTTTGAACTTATGATAAAGAATTCAAATTTCTATGTTTTTCCAGTTAAACTACTTTCTATTTTGGGTTGTAGCCTAGTGGAAAGGCATTTGGCCGTTAACCAAGGGATAACAAGATCAATACTTGTCGACTCAGGGGTTGAAATAGCAAAGTGGAAATGCATGAAATTTAGGATTTTACATCGAGAGTTCGAATCTTTCTTTTAATTGTGTATTACAGGAATTAAACTTGTGTTTTTTACTTGCAAGGTAAATGTTTTATTTGTTAAACTAAATTCACTCTATATTAATAGAGATTTAGGTTAATTAAACTGAAAGCCTTCAAAGCTTTTAATGAGAATGGAAATTTTTCAGTCTTTAAGGTTTTATAGTGTAATTAACATATTAGATTGCAAATCTATAGATGCAGAGTAAGACTTTGCTAAAACTTTTCTGGGTAATTTGAATTGCACAAATTTCTGCTCTGTGTAAAAGAGATGCTTGCTAATAAGCTTTACCAAGAGGGAAGTAAAGTAAGCTAATTATAAGCTTTTGGGTTCATACCTCAAAAATAGAAGGATAGATACCTCTCTTTATTTTTTATAATTAAAAAACATTAGGTTGATTACTAATTATTTTGGTCTGACAGTCCAATGTTATGTTTTAACTAGATTTTTTGTTGGGGGGTAAGATGGCAGAGAGAAAGGGGCGGTAGATTGTAAATTTAGGAAGAGAGGTTAAAGTCCTTTTCTTATCATAGAAATTTCATAAGTATAGTAGTATATTTGATTTCCAATCAAAAGGTTTTTGTTAATAGTCAGAAATGGAATACAAAGATTATTATATATAATAATAATTGTTAAAGTAGCAAAGATGGAAAATGCAAGAAGTCTAAGTTTTCTTTATCAAAGGTTCGAGTCCTTTCTTTAATTGTGGAAGATGTTATTTTTTTTATAAAATCTATAGTGTTTATTATTCCTATTCTTTTGGCAGTGGCTTTGTTAACTTTGATAGAGCGTAAGGTGTTAGGTTATATGCAGTTTCGTAAGGGGCCTAAAATTGTGGGTCCTTATGGTTTGTTACAGCCTATAGCGGATGGTTTTAAGTTATTAATAAAGGAGACTTTGAAGCCTTCTAATTCTTCTCCTTATATTTTTTATCTTTCTCCAGTGTTTTTTTTTATACTGGCGGTTTTGTTGTGATCTGTTATTCCTGTGGGGGTTTCTGTCCTTAATTTTAAATTGTCTTTGATTTTGGTCATAGGCTTATTAAGTTTATCTGTGTATTCTTTGTTGGGATCTGGATGGGCTTCAAATTCAAAATATTCTTTTTTGGGAGGAGTTCGGGCTGTGGCTCAAACTATTTCTTATGAGATAAGGTTGGGGATTATTCTGTTAAGGGTTGTGGTATTTTCAGGGGGTTTTAATATAAGTTTAATAGGTTTTTCACAGGAGTCTTGTTGGTTATTTTTATCTTGTTTACCTTTGTTTGTTATTTGGTTTATTTCTACTTTGGCTGAGACTAATCGGGCGCCTTTTGATTTAACAGAGGGGGAGTCAGAGATTGTTTCTGGATATAATGTGGAGTATGCGGGGGGACCTTTTGCTTTATTTTTTATAGCGGAGTATGCTAAAATAATATTTATGAATTTGTTTACAGTGTTATTGTTTTTTGGTGGAAGGTCACCTATATATTATATTTTTCCAGTTAAAGTTATGTTGGTAGTCTTTAAGACCACGTTGTTGGTTGTGGCTTTTTTGTGGGTTCGGGCATCCTATCCTCGATTTCGGTATGATCAGTTGATGTATTTAACTTGGAAGAAGTATTTACCCCTTTCTTTAGGATTGTTAATATTATTTACTTTTTTTCTTGTTGTTGTGGGAGGATTACCTCCAAGTTTTTTTTTGTAGAGGAGAACTTGAACCTATATGAAAAGGAGTCTAGCTGATAATTAGATATTAGAAGGTTAAAGTCCTTTCAAGTTTTGTGAGTCGTAGATTGATTTTTTTGTTAGTGTTGAGAGTAGTGGTGAGTGTGTTTATAGTTGTGAGGAGTTATAGTTGGTTTATGGTGTGGGTTGGTTTGGAGATGAATACATTGTCTATTTTGCCTATACTTTGTTATCAGTTTACTCCTCGAAGAGTGGAATCTACTATAAAGTATTTTTTAATTCAGGCTTTTAGGGCAGCTATAATTTTGAATGTTGTATTGATTCAAGTTTGATTGTTTTCTTCTTGGTCGGTTAGTCAGCCTTTGAAAGGTTTTAGTTCTTTGGTGTTGGTTTTGGCAGTTGGATTAAAGTTGGGTTTGTTTCCGTGTCATTTTTGGTTTCCGGATGTTTTGCAAGGTTTAGGGTTTATCCAGGGTTTGGTTTTATCTACTTGACAGAAGATAGCCCCGTATGTGGTTTTGGTTTATGCTAGGGATAGTATAAAAGAGTATTTTTTGGTTTTTTTATCTGTAATTTCTGTTTTGGTAGGAGGGTGAGGCGGTTTAAATCAAGTGCAGGTTCGCAAGATTTTGGCTTTTTCGTCTATTAGGCATATAGGTTGGATATGTGGGGTGGTGGTTTATTCTGTTTCTGTTTCTTGTGTAATGTTGGGAATATATCTTTTTTTGAATAGAGTAGTATTTTTGTTGAGTAGAGAGTTAGGTTTATTAAAATTGTCAAGGTTAAGCCGTATGGTATATTATAATTCTGGAACAGGATTATTATTGATGTTGGTGGTTTTATCTTTGGGAGGTCTTCCACCTTTGACTGGTTTTATTAATAAGTTTTTAGCATTGGAGTGTTTGGTTTTGAAAAATTTGATTGTCCCAAGTTGTATTTTGGTTATGGGAAGATTGCTAAGGTTGTTTTTTTATCTGCGTATAGGATTTAATAGAAGGTTATGTCTTTTTCCGCAGCATTCTTTGGTGTTATTTAGTTGACGAAGTTCGTTGATGTTCTCGAGTAGGATTACTGTATACAGTATTATTTTGAGTATTTTGTTATGTATAAGGGTGTTTGGTCTAATTTTATTCCCGCTTTTTTGATCTATGGGGTAAGTAATTAATAAAAATTAAAGAATTAGCCTTTTTTATGGTTAAGTTATATTGTAAGTTTTTGATGATTATTTTAATCAAAATATTGATAAATAATAGTTAAGGTAGTATTGTTATGAGAAATCTTTTTAGAAAGAGCTATAGGTGAGTACTGTGAAGGATAATTGAAATAGTATGAGAGTTTAAATTGAGTAAAGAAAAATTTATTGTTTTTACCTTTTGTATAATGGTTAAGTAAGTTTGTGTGAAGAAAGTTTTATTACCCGAAATTAAGTGAGCTAATGTATTCTATTTTTAGAGAAATAATAAATTTTACTGTTGCAATAGTAAGTTTTGAGGATACATTAGATGTGAAATGCTAATCGTACTTAGTTATAGCTGGTTTTTTGAGAAAATGGTTTAAGCTTAGAATAAATTTATGAGGGTATGTCACTTTTTAGAGTAAGGATGAAATATCATAATAGTTTATTTTTAGACGAGTAGGGATAAGCTTGTTCGTCAAGTAGGAAAAAGCTTTTATAATAAATTAAAAATATAGTATGTAAATAATGTGTATTTTTTAAAAAGGTGAGTAGGATTAATAACATCTATCTTTTTAAAAAGCGTTAAAGTTTATTTTTTATTTGAATACATGGAAAATTTTATTGGAAGTTTTGAGGTTATTATGTAAGTATCAAAGATTTGTATAAGTTTGTAAGTTATAATGCTTAAATGAGTAGAGAAATATTTTTTGGGGATTAGTCAGGCCTAACATTGGATGGATGAAGTATGATTTTGTAAACGAGAAGAACATTTTTTGTGGCTGTCTTCCAACTCAGGAATTAAATTAAATATAAAAATAAGAAAAAGGAATTCGGCAAATGTAAATCTCGCCTGTTTACCAAAAACATTGCCCTTTGCAAAATAATTGATGAATAAAGGGTACTGCCTGCCCAGTGACGTTGTTAAACGGCCGCGGTATTTTGACCGTGCAAAGGTAGCATAATCATTTGCCTCTTAAATAGAGGCTGGTATGAATGGCAAGACGGGATTTAGCTGTCTCTTTCTTAGATCTTGAAATTGATGTTTTTGTGAAGAAGCGGAAATTAATTCGTAGGACGAGAAGACCCTATCGAGCTTTAATGAGTAATGGATTCAGTATTATTAACCAGATTGTGAAGCTAATTATAATCTATGTATGGGTTGTTAGTTTTTATTTTATAATTTGTTAGTGTTTGAATTAGACATTTTGATTGGGGCAATCATGGAGAAGAAAATCCTCCATTAGTGATAATAAGAAAAGACGTTTTTAGTGTGTATTTTATGCAGTTAAGTGATCCACTTGGAGAGAGTGATCAAAGGAATAAGTTACCGTAGGGATAACAGCGTAATTTTTTTAGAGAGTTCATATTGATAAAAAAGTTTGCGACCTCGATGTTGGATCGGGATTTCCAGGAGATGCAGCAGTTTCCAAGGGTTGGTCTGTTCGACCATTAAAATCCTACGTGATCTGAGTTCAGACCGGTGCGAGCCAGGTCAGTTTCTATCCACGAAAGTTATTCACTTTTTTTAGTACGAAAGGACCAGAAAAGTAGTATCAATGTTTTAAAATAAATACTGAGGGTATTTTTGGAAAAAGATAAAAATAAGATAATTTTTTAGAAAAATATTTATTATTGCGTATGGTGTCTTAATAAATAGTCAATATGAAGCAGTTAGAGGTTTTAGATGATGCAAAAAAGGTTAATAATACTGGAAACAGAAAGCCTAATACTTCCCCTTTGATGTTTTCCCTAGGAAGAAAGTTGTTTGTGTATGTAGAAAGAAAAGAGAAATATAAATAAGAATGTGTATAAAGAAAGATAGTTGTTTCCTGTTATGAAAGTTTTAGTACCCTAACCCCCTTACCCCCCCGGGAGGGGGGGGGAATGCTCATAATGACGGATAAAACTTCAAAAGGGGTTTAAACTCTTATCGTTTAATTTACAAGATTAACTGCTGTGTTGTAGCTTTTGAAGTCGTAGTATTTTTACTGGGGTTTTAACCCAGACTTGCGGCGTGAAAAGCTGCTGTTGTATTCAACTATAAAAATTGTGGTTCCAGGCACATTTTCCAATACGCCTACTTTGTTACGACTTTTCTCCTCTAACGACGAGAGTGACGGGCGATGTGTGCGCATTTTAGAGCTTTAAGTTCATAGTTATTTTCTGGTAACTATTACTTCTGAATCCTGTTTCAGGACTGTTTTAGAAGGTCTATTCATAATCTTTTTTGGTTTGATTTGTTGTAATATTGTAGCTCACTAATCCCCAACTTATTAGCTGCACCTCGATCTGACGTAGGGAAGAAGAGTTCTTTTTGTGTACTTCTCTTGAGAGGTAGGCTGACGACGATGGTATACAGGCTGGGTGTTCAAAAGTTGGTAAGGTGTGACGAGGATTATCGGTTTGATAGCAAGCTCCTCCAGGAAGGTCTAAAAGACCGCCAAGTCCTTTGAGTTTTAAATTTTAGTTCGTAGTTCTTTGGTGTTTGGTAGTTTTAGGGCTCATATAGTGGGGTATCTAATCCCAGTTTATTTTTGAGCTTTAGTGGGTTCAATGGGTTAGGATTGTGTTGGGGTGATTGGGATTAGTAGTCTGTTAGCTTGTTACTGCTTGAGTTGTTTTATATCCTAAGGGTTTGATCAATGTTTAACCACTGTTTATACCGTTGTATGTTGACTTGAATTTTATGTATAACCGCGGTGGCTGGCACATAATTTACCGATTCTTGTTTCTATCACTATATCAGGCTTTCGCCTATATTATAATGTTAAGTACTGCAGGTGTGGGGTGTCTAAATGTTGGGGGTATAAGGTTATGCCTGATATTTTGTTAAAACATTCTTTAAAAGAAGAGTTGTTTTTATAGTACTCACAGGGTTGTCATGAGACTTGCATGTATCATTGTAGAATAAGCCAATGAAAGGACTAGGACCAAATCGGTTGCTAAGAAAAGGATTTTAACCTTTATAGGAGCATTTTCAGTGCTTTGCTTTGTCAGTTAAGCTATCTTTGCAGAATATTAGCTTTTTTTCTATTACTCCAGTTATGGGGGATATAATCATAAATGTTGTGAAATAAAGAATGGAGGTTATTTGGCCTAAAATAATGAATGGTTCTTCTACGGGTTGTCTACCTATCCAAGTAAGGATAAGAAATATTGTTGTGAGTGCTCAAAAAAAAGATTGAGAGGCGGGACGAAATGTGTTGGCTTTTTTTTTGGATGTGTGGAGGATTGGTACAATAAATAGGATTAGGATAGATGCTAGAAGGGCTATAACTCCTCCTAACTTGTTGGGAATGGATCGAAGTATTGCGTAGGCAAATAGGAAGTATCATTCAGGTTGAATGTGAAGGGGTGTGACGAGAGGGTTTGCTGGGTTGAATTTTTCAGGATCCCTTAATAAGGCTGGGGATAGTAGGATAGTTATTCTTAATAGTGTGAATAGGGTAATAAATCCGGTGAGATCCTTAGTGGAGAAATAAGTGTGGAAAGGGGTCTTGTCGAAGTTAGATTTTAATCCTGTGGGTTTTTTGGAGCCAGTTTGGTGAAGGAAGACAAGGTGAATAATGGCTAGTGCTGTAATAATAAAGGGGAAGAGAAAGTGAAAGGCAAAGAATCGTGTTAGGGTGGCGTTGTCAATGGAGAATCCTCCTCATATTCATTGAACTATTGAGGTCCCTATATAAGGAAGGGCTGAGATAAGGTTGGTTATTACGGTGGCTCCTCAGAATGACATTTGTCCTCAAGGTAGGACATAACCAACGAAGGCGGTTAGCATAGTAAGAAGTAATAGTATAACACCAATGTTTCATGTTTCTTTTTTTATGTAAGAGCCATAATAAATTCCTCGGCCTATGTGGAAATACATACAAAAAAAAAAAAAAGATGCGGTTTTAGCATGTATTTTTCGTAAGAGTCAGCCGTATTTTACATCACGGCATATGTGCCTAATAGAAGAAAAGGCAAGGGATACATCAGGAGTATAGTGCATGGCTAGGAATAGACCTGTTATGATTTGTATAATTAAGCATAATCCTAGTAAGGAGCCGAATTTTCATCAGACAGATAGTTTGCTGGGTCTTGGTAGATCAATGAGTGATTTTTTTAATATCTTTAATAAGGGATGGTTCTTTCGTAAGGGGCCTGTCATATTATTATTATATATAATGATTTTTTATAGACTTTTAGTTGTAATGTTTTTTGGTAGTATTTTGGTATTTTATAGTCTGTCCCCTTATTATGGGGCATTAGGTTTAGTTTTGGTTGCTGTTTCTGGGTGTATATTGTGTAGACTTTTTGGTATGTCTTTTGTTGCTTTAATTCTTTTATTGATTTATGTAGGGGGTATGATGGTGGTTTTTGTGTATTCTACAGCACTTTCGGCGGAGCGTTATCCTATTGTAAGTAAAATAAAGGAGGTGGGTATGCTTTTTGGTATTTTTTTTGTTTGGATTATGTTAAGTTTTGATGTTTTTATTAAAGTAGAGGTAATAAGTTGGAATAGTTTTTGTAGGGTGGATTTGGTAAGAAGAGGGTTATTGTATGGTGAAGTTTGATATTATCTGGTGTTGGCGGGTTATATATTATTAGTGGCACTAATAGTAGCTTTGGTAATGACGTATGGTTCAGAGTATAATGTGCTTAAGGCTTTGTAAAGTTATTATGGGATAAAAGGGTGTGTTGTTTATTTCTGATTTGTTAAATTAGCAAGGAAAGGCTAATAATTAAAATGATTAGTATAATAAAAGACATGATTAGATAATGCTTTATATAGCCTGTTTGGGTATGTTGATATGTTTGTGAAATTTTGTATTTTATTAAAGAGAGGCCTTGAGCTCCAGTTAGTTCTTTTCATCCTTGATCTATTTTTCGAGTTCTTAAAGATAGGGAGGTTAAGAAAGTTAGGGTACTAAAACTTGAGTGGGTAATTTTTTGATAAAATCATTGGGAGGTGGAAAAGAAGGTGAGCTTTAGTGGGAGGGTTTTGAGTGTGTTTTGGCTTAAAGTATTAAGGAAGGGTATAGAGTAGATAAGAGAAAAGATGGTAATAAGGAGTGCAAGTATCTTTAGTAGTGGGGTAATGGAGATTGGTTGAATGAAGAAGGTGAAGGTTGAGAGGGTTCATCCAATTATAATTGTGCCTAGAGCTAGTCGTTTAAGTGAATTAGTAAGTTTTAGTTTTTCTTCTTTTGTGGGAGAAAGTGTATTGAAGGATGTGTTGGATAAAAAGCAAAAGAATATTATTCGTAGCGAGTAAGTTGCGGTTAGTAGGGTTGCTATGAAGGCTAAGAGTAATCTGAATAATTTTGAAAGTCTTGTTAGTCTTAATTCAAGTATTAGGTCCTTGGAGTAGAATCCTGCTAGGAATGGTATACCAGATAGGGCAAGTCTTCCAAGGAGTATACAGGCGGAAGTATTGGGCAGTATAAAGAAGAGTCCGCCCATCTTTCGGAGGTCTTGTTCGTTGTTAAGTCTGTGAATTATACTGCCTGAGGATAGAAATAGCATGGCCTTGAAGAAGGCATGTGTGCAGATGTGGAATAGAGCTATATTAGGTTGGTTTAATCCAATTGCAACCATCATTAAGCCAAGTTGTCTTGTTGTGGAGTAGGCGACAATCTTCTTTATGTCGTGTTGGGTAATGGCGGTGGTGGCAGCAAATAGGGCTGTTATAGCCCCGAGTATGAGACATCATTTTTTAAAGTTTTTGTGATAGTTGTATAGGGGGCTAATACGTATTAGTAGGAATATTCCAGCTACTACCATGGTTGATCTGTGGAGGAGGGCTGAAACTGGAGTAGGACCTTCCATTGCTGCTGGTAGTCAGGGATGTAGCCCAAATTGTGCTGACTTTCCAGTTGCTGCAATTAGTGCTCCAATTAGTGCTAGTTTAAATATGGGGTGGTCATAGAGTTTAAGTTGGGATAAGTTGGAAATGGACCAGGAGTTGAATTTAATAATTAAGAAGGCGAAAAAAAATAAGAGACCGATGTCTCCAATTCGTTTGTAGATTATAGCTTGTATGGCTGAGCTATTAGCTTTTTTTCGTGTAAATCATCAGCCAATAAGTAGAAAGGATAGGAAACCTACTCCTTCTCACCCTATAAATAAGATAAATAGATTATTGGTGGAAGTTAGTATAATCATGTTTAGGAGGAATATAATTAGTAAGCGAAAGAATTTTTTTTTGTTTGGGTCATTATTCATGTAGTAGTGTGAGAATTCAATAATGGAGGAGGAGACAAATAGGGCTATTGTAAAGAATATTTTAAATGTTATATCATATTGGAATTCTAGATTAATAGTAAAGGAGTTTAGGGGCAGTCAGTTATTAAGTGATATTATAATATTGGGAAAGTTGAGGAATGTTCTAAGGAGAAGTGGGATAAGTGATATTATGGCCATTGTCTTTAGGAGTATTATAAAGAAGGTATTTTTTTTTATTGTAAAAAATAACCTTTTTCGGTTTGAATTTTTTGGGAGGGGGCAATAAGTTGTAGTTTTTTGGTTAAAAAAAGTGGAGAGGAATAGTATCAATATGAGGGAGGAGTTGATGGTCAAGATAATTTTTTGTAATTTAAATATCATCGAAGCTTCTATAGAGTTGAACTACAGATTTTAAGACTTAGCAGGACTAAAATAGGCCGTTAAGCTCCGGACTATAGGCCAGATTTTAACTGGCAATTTTAATACCACAAATTAGAGTTTTTTAAACTACTTTAGTCAAAAATTTGAGATTTTCTGTTTAACAATGGTAAAGAGGATGAGCTGAATTATTGAAGGGTTTTAGAAGTGTGAAGGAAATGTGATGTTTGTCAAAAATAGTTAGTTTGTATAAGGGGGGGGTAAGGGGGTTAGGTGTTGTTTTTGGCAAATTTTAGTTAATTAAGACAGTAGAGGGTCTTATGATTAAGAAGATCATTGGAAATAAGTGTAAAAGGATTAGGATATGTTCGGAGGAAGAGATAGGTTTGATTTTAGATAAGAAGGAGGGGGGAATGCTAGAATTTGTTTTTTGGAATATTAGGAGAGAGTATATAGCACTAAGTACTGTAGCTATTGTAATTATAGGGGTGGAGAGGGTATTTCAGTCTATAATGGAGGATATAATAAGGAGTTCTCCTATTAGTTTGGGTGTGGGTGGTAATCCTAATTTTGACACACAGGTAATTATTCATCATATGGTAAGTAAGGGGGTTAGGAGCTTAAATCCACGGGTTATGGCTAAGGTACGGGTTTTTTTTCGTTCGTAAATTAGTTTAGCGAGGCAGAAAAGTCTTGAAGAGATTAATCCGTGAGCGATCATAAGGATTAGTGCGCCTTTTAGTCCCCATAAGGATAGGGTAAATATGCCGGAGGCAACCATACTCATGTGGCCGACTGAAGAGTAAGCAATGAGTGCCTTTAAGTCTGTTTGCCGGAGGCAGATAATTCTAGTGATTAGTGCTCCTCAGATGCAGAAAGTGATTAGAGGAAATGATATTTTGTTTATTGCGATAATAAAGAAGATGGATATTGTTCGGGTTAGACCATATCCTCCTAGCTTTAGTAGAATAGCAGCTAAGATCATTGAACCTGCAATGGGAGCTTCAACATGAGCCTTTGGAAGTCAGAGGTGGAATCCATATATGGGCATCTTTATAATAAAGGCTAGGAAACAGAATATGGATCAGAAGGATAGGGTAAATCATGAGATGGTGGGCATGTCTTTAAATAATAAAGTTATGGGTAGGATCGAAGAGTAGTTGAAATTGTATAGGGCAATTATAACTATCAGGAGTGGTAAGGATCCGGTTAATGTAAAAAATATAAAATAAATACTTGCTTGGTATCGTTCCTTTTGAGCGCCTCATCGGGAGATTAGAGAAAGTGTAGGAAGGAGAGTGGCTTCAAAGGCAATATAGAATAGGGATAGTTCGAGAGCGGAAAAAGTTAAGAGAAGGGCAAGTAAAATGGAAAATATTAAGGATATAAATGTTCGTTGGGCTAAGGTGGAAAACTTGTTAATTGTTTTTATTCTTGCCAGGAGGGATATAGGAACAAGTCATGTTCTTAATATAATGAGAGGTGCAGATAGTCTGTCTATTGCAAAATTGGAGGTTAGTTTGTGTCATAGAGTAAAGGAGTGAAGGTTAAGTGTTTTTAGGCTGAGGATGGATAATATAATGGCTTTAGATATAGAGGTTATTCAAATAAAGTTTATGTTAACAATTCAAGGAGTAATAATGGCAATAAGGGAGGGTAGAAAAATATATATCATTATTTATTTTATTCTGCCCAATCTAGACCTCCTTGTATTCATTCAAATACTAATCCGAGGGTTAGAATAACTAAAAAGATGGATGCTAGTAGTAGAGAAAAGTTGGGGGAAAATAGTATAAGAGCGGAGGGGTAAGGAAAGAGTAGGGCTATTTCAAGGTCAAATAATAAGAATAGTATTGCTACTAGGAAGAATCGGAAGGAGAAAGGTATTCGTGCCGATTTTAAAGGGTCAAATCCACATTCGTAAGGTGAGGCCTTTTCAGAGTCTGTGTTCCGAATAGGTAGAAAGTGAGCGCTAAAAGTTAGGGTAAATGTAATAAGGAGAATTGATACTATAATGATAATTAGGTTATAAATTTTATTAATTTATATAATAAAGTGGGAGAAATGGCAGAGGGGAATGCATTTAGCTTGAAACTAAGACGATAAAGGTTCGAATCCTTTTTTCTCTTAGGAACCTCATCAGTAAATGCAAATGTATAGGAATAATCAAACAACGTCGACGAAGTGTCAGTATCAGGCAGCAGCTTCAAATCCAAAGTGGTGATGGTTAGAAAAATGGAATAATAGTAGTCGTAAGAAGCATATTAGAAGAAAGGTGGTCCCTATGAGGACGTGAAGTCCGTGAAAACCGGTTGCTACGAAGAAGGTAGAGCCATAAATACTGTCGGCAATTGTAAATGGGGAGTCTAAGTATTCTCAGGCTTGAAGAGAGGTGAAATAAACACCTAGAAGTATAGTCAAGAAAAGGCTTTGTAGGGCCTCTTGTCGATTGTTTGATAGGATTCTATGGTGAGCTCAAGTCACTGTAATTCCTGAAGATAGTAAAACAGCGGTATTTAGTAGGGGTATTAGGAAAGGTTTGATGGTTTTAATTCCTGTAGGTGGTCAAGAGACTCCAAGTTCTATTGTTGGGGCAAGGCTGCTGTGGAAAAATGCTCAAAAAAAGGCGAAGAAGAAGCAGACTTCTGAGGTAATAAATAAGATCATTCCATACCGAAGTCCTTTACTAACAGGGAGGGTATGGAATCCTTGAAATGTTGCTTCGCGAATAACATCTCGTCATCATTTGATTATAGTGAGGAGTAAGAGAATTGTACCTGTGATAAAAAGGTAGGTTTTTCTGATATGAAATCATAAGATAAGCCCGGAGGTCATCATGAGAGCTCTGATTGCTCCTGTTAAGGGCCATGGTCTTTGGTCAACTAAGTGGTAGGGGTGTTGGTGAGTCATAATTTTATAAGTTTTGTATAAGATAAAAATGAATTAGTGCTGTAAAAACGTATGCTTGAATGCAGGCTACGCCTATTTCTAATAAAAAAAGGAGGACAAAAATTATAAAGGTAATTCTGGCAATACTTATTTTGTTAAGTAAGACTCATATTGCGGTGGATAAAAGGTATATTAATAAATGGCCTGCTGTTAAGTTAGCAGCTAGTCGTAGGCCTAATGCTATGGGTTGAGCAAAAAGTCTTAGGGTTTCTATAATAACCATTAGAGGTATAAGGAAGGAAGGAGTTCCTTGGGGGACGAGGTGTCTTAAGCGAGTATTAAAAGATAAGTAAAATCCTAAAATTTTTACTGACATTCATAGAGGGATTCCTAGTCTGTAGGTTAGTGATATATGGCTAGTAGCAGTGAATGCGTAAGGTAGTAAACCTAGGGTGTTTACTGAGAGGATTAATAAAAATATAGTAGAAATAGGTGCTACTCAGGGAGCACTATTTGGTTTGGTTTGTTGAAATATTGTCTTAATGATTCATTGATTAAAGGAGGTTAATAATAGGTAAATGCGAGTGGGAATTCAGTTAGTATTTTTTGTGAAGAATAATCATGATATTTTAATGATAAGTGCAATCAAGGTTAAAGGTAAGAATAATATAAAGTCAGGGGAAAATTGGCCAAAAATTCTTTTTAGTTTCATAATCATTTTTTTTTAAGTACAGTTTTTAGGGGGGTTTTATTGGTTTGTGCGTTTAGGAATTGTATTTTCTTTTTTGTTATCAGGGAGAATACAATAATGAAGGTAATTCATCCAAGGATAAAATTGAATAGCCAGTATATGAGTTCTAGTTGAGGCATTATCTTTGATAGTGGGTGGTAGATCACTTTGATTTAAATTAAGAGTTTAATGCTTGCCTATAAGCTTATCAAAGGTTATTCTTTTAGGAATTTGGTTATTCATTTTTCAAATCTTTTGAATTTTATAGCTTCTATTACTATTGGCATGAAGCTGTGGTTTGCGCCGCATATTTCTGAGCATTGGCCGTAAAATAATCCGCAGCGAGATATAAAGAATTTTATTTGGTTTAGTCGGCCGGGGACTGCATCCATCTTAATGCCAAGAGATGGAATAGTTCAGGAGTGGAGTACGTCGGAGGAGGAAACTAATACTCGGATGGGGGTTTGGGAGGGAAGTATTAGGCGTTTGTCTACTTCTAGGAGTCGGGGTTTACCTATTAAAAGGTCGGTAGTGGGTATCATGTAGGAGTCGAATTCTAGGTCTTGGTAATCAGCATATTCGTATCTTCAATATCATTGGTGGCCAATTGCCTTTATAGTGAGGAAGGGTTTGTTAACTTCGTCTATTAGGTAAAGAAGTTGTAATGAAGGGAGAGCAATGAATATGAGTATTATGGCGGGGATTATTGTTCATACAGTTTCTAGTGTTTGTCCTTCTAAAAAGAATCGGTTGGTGTTAGTGGAAAATATTAGGGATGCCAAGCCATAAAATACTAGGATGGTAACGAGGGTTAGGATAATGAGTGTGTAGTCGTGAAAATAAATTAGTTCCTCCATGAGGGGGGAGGAAGCGTCTTGTAGTCCAAGTTGGATTCATTTTGCCATTTATTGTTGGAGTATTTTTATGTTAGAGACAAGGTCTGATTTATGGGTACGGGATAGGGCAACTAGTAAAGATAGGCCGGCTCTGGCTTCGCAGGCAGATAAGGTTAGGAGTATCAGGTTTTTAGAAAAAAGTATGGTTTTTTTAAGGTTGAAGGCTAGAATGGTAATGGTAAGGAATAGAGATATTAATAGAAGTTCGAGACATAATAGGATGGATAGAAAGTGAAGGCGGTTAATTAAAATTCCTAGAATTCCGAGATAGAAAATTCTTATTATCATAATAAAAATAGAATAAATAATAAGAATTTTGGGGTTTATCCAAAGTCTTTTGAGTCGAAATCAAATGTTTTTGTTAAACTAATTCTTACTTACTTAATTAGGAATATGGTTGAGGGGGTTTCATCGAATGTGTGATGAGAGGGGGGAAAGGAGGAGTATTGTCACTCTAGAGAGGAGGTGGAAAATTCAGGGTGTAAAATTGTTCGCTGTGAAGAAAAGGCTTCTCAGACTAGAAATAAAAATAGAAGTGTAGCGATAAGGGATATTGATGAACCAATAGATGATATGGTATTTCATAGGGTATAAGCATCTGGATAGTCTGAGTATCGTCGGGGCATTCCTGCTAATCCTAGGAAGTGTTGGGGAAAGAAAGTTAGGTTAACACCTATAAACATTATAATGAAATGAATCTTTCTCCATAGGGGATGTAGTTTAACTCCAGAGAATAGGGGAAATCAATGGGTGAATCCGGCGAATATTGCGAATACTGCACCCATGGATAATACGTAGTGAAAGTGAGCAACGACGTAGTAAGTGTCATGGAGTATAATATCAATGGATGATTTGGCTAAAACTACTCCAGTTAGTCCTCCAATGGTGAATAAGAAAACGAATCCTAGGGCTCATAGGAGGGGAGTATCTCATCGTATATTTCTTCCTTGTAGGGTGGCCATTCATCTAAATACCTTTATTCCTGTGGGCACGGCTATGATCATGGTGGCAGCTGTAAAATATGCTCGTGTGTCTACGTCCATTCCTACAGTAAACATGTGGTGTGCTCATACTAGGAATCCTAGTATGCCTATTGATATTATTGCATATACCATGCCTAAGTAACCAAAGGGTTCGCTCTTTCCGGCGTAGTGGGCAATTACGTGAGATATCATACCAAATCCTGGGAGAATAAGAATATATACTTCGGGATGGCCAAAGAATCAGAATAGGTGTTGGAATAATATGGGATCACCACCACCGGCAGGGTCAAAGAAGGTTGTATTTATATTTCGGTCTGTTAGAAGCATGGTTATTGCACCTGCAAGAACTGGCATGGATAGGAGTAGTAGAAATGCAGTTACAAAGACGGATCATACAAAGAGGGGTAATCGGTCGAAGGATATTCCGGGTGTTCGCATATTTATGATTGTTGTAATAAAGTTGATAGATGCTAATATGGAGGAAGCACCAGCAAGGTGAAGGGAGAAAATAGCTAAATCTACGGATCCTCCGGCGTGGGCTAATCCTCTAGAAAGGGGGGGGTAGATTGTTCATCCAGTTCCGGCTCCTCTTTCTACGCCAGCGGAGGCTAGTAATAATAAGAAGGAGGGTGGAATTAATCAAAATCTCATTTTTTTCATTCGGGGAAAAGCCATGTCTGGGGCACCAATCATGAGTGGGATAAGTCAGTTTCCGAATCCACCTATCATTATTGGCATTACCATAAAGAAAATCATAACTAAGGCGTGTGCTGTGACAATAACGTTGTATATTTGATCATCTTGAAGTAAAGATCCAGGTTGTGCAAGTTCGGTTCGGATTATTACTCTCATTGCAGTTCCAACCATTCCTGCTCAGGCTCCAAATAATAAATATAGAGTTCCAATGTCCTTATGTTTGGTAGAGAATAGTCATCGTTTTAGTTGCAT